AGAAAGCATAGGATCTTATGAAAAGAATTACAACACACTACTATAAGATGCTCTATTTTTATATAGAAATGTGTTCGCTCAAGAAAGACTCCAGAGGATGTTGATCGTAAATAAGAAGACTGTTTACGAATAAATAGGAATAAATATTCGCATTCATATACATAAGAATTATATAGGAACCAAAGGAATTTTTTCTTTCTTTTTGAAAAGGTGTAAATGAATTTCTTTGAAGTAACGAGACTATTCAAATTCTGATATTCGTGAAAAAGAAATCGCAATAAATGCAAAGAAGGAACATCCTTGATCCAGCATTGAAGTACTTGAACCAAGATTTCCAGATGTATGGGATGAGGTATTAGTAGATCGGACACATAATTCAAATGTAAAAATTTGTCCTCTAAAAAGGGAAATATTGAATGAATAGATCGTAAATTCTGATATTTTAGTATTTTTTTTTCTTCAGAAGATTCAGAAAAAGATACTAATTGCGACGAGAATGGAATTTCCAGAATGACTCCAAAACCTTCTGATACCATTTGAGAAGAAAAAAAATTCTTGTACTCCCAAAATTCGTTTTTGTTAGAATCATTAAACGAAGAAATACCAAAATTCTGTTGATACATTTGAGTAATTAAACGTTTCACAAGTACTAAACTAGATTTATTGTCATAACCAATAATTTCCACGGGTTCGTAAAAAATCAAACTATTGAAGTTATGATCATGAGCAAGTGAGTAAATATACTCCTGAAAGAGTAGCGGATATAGGAAGTTTTGTTGCCGAAATCCATCTTTTTTTAATTTTAATATCCTTAAAATTTTGCCATTTACGTACATTTATACTGATGAAAACAAAAAAGGGAGTCGCTTCTTGTGTTATTGTTATTGTTATTAAATGATAACATAGTGCAATATGGTCAGAACGGCGTATGTGTATTGTATATTGATTGTGATGTAAATCACGTAATGGTAAAAAGATTATATAGATTATATAAAAGTTAAGAACAAATAAAGAATATATACCCCGGAGACAGAGAGCCCAATCAACAGATCTTTTTTCCTTCCCTTTCTATACAATCGGATTTATTGTTTATTGTTAATATAACTAGAATAACAATAAAAGAAATAAACTAGAATAACAATAAAAGAAATAAAGAAAATCGAAAATAACAAGAAGAAAAATAAGGAAAAGGTATAAAATCCTTTATTTTCGCAACCCGATCGCTCTTTTGACCTTGGAATAATTTTTTTTATCAGTATACTATTTCTTAGTACACATCTGTCTTAAATTTAAAATAAAGAATAATTAGGATTCAAGAAAAAAAAAGAATCAATGGTCCACTCACAATTAACAAGAGAACCGTTTCCCGCATCAGGCACTAATCTATTTTTAACGTCTAATTAGATCGGGTCTTCATTCAAATTAATTCAAATTAAGAAGATAAGCTCGTTACTTTTTCGTCTTACTCGAATTGGAGCCATAAGGCTCTATCCATTTATTCACTAGATCCAACTATAATGCTTATGTTATATTGTTATATTATGAGTATTCAATTTTTTTATGATTATTTTCTTTACTAAAATTAGATTTCATATTTAACGACATGCTCTTTTTTCCATTCATTACCTTTCAGGATCAGTCGCGTTCTTATAAACTCTACCAATAGTCTTGACGAATTCCTTCCTTCATCCAAATGTGTAAAAGATCATAGTCGCACTTAAAAGCCGAGTACTCTACCGTTGAGTTAGCAACCCGGATCTATATGATGTGTAGATATGATCAAAATAAAATAAAAAAAATAAATGGAATTGAACTGCACAACTACATCAAAACATGGAACTAGGAAGAAAACAAATCTAAACAACAAAATATCAATAGGATCCGGTTCAAAAAACAAGAGATTCAAAATAGAATTGGCAAATTGACAAACCACCAAAATTTTTCCAATTTTTTATTTAGTGAAAATCCATTTTGTATAAAGTCTAAAATACGGAAGAGGAAATCCAGCAAACCCATCCATTTTACTAAAATGAAGGAAAATGCTAATAGGGAGTGGAGATAAAAAGATCTATTTATCTACGAGATAATTATATCTGTTCGATACGCCATTGTCAATATGAATGGACTTAAAAAAAAAAAAAAAAAAAAATATTAATATTTAAAAAATGAAATAAATAAAATCGAAATATGAAATATTATTATTATAAATATTAATATAATAATATTAATATAATAAAATTTAAAATAAATTTAAAATATAATAATAAATAGAATATTGTATTGTATATTATTAGATATTGGATTAGCACAACACAAATGAGAAATAAGAGATTTGAGCGTAAAAATAAGGTAGATATAAAATATAGAAAACAAAATAAAAATATCAGGTTTCCTTAATCAAAAAATAAAAAATAAATAAATAAAGGTACAATACAAATACAAGAAGAAAGATTACCCCCCCCCTTGGGGGGGGGTTCCACAACAAGAAAAAAAGAAATAAAAGAAACTAAATTAAGTAAGAATCAGATAAGATAGAACAAGAAAAGAACAAACTTTGAATAAAGAATTACACAAGGATAGGTACTAGCTTTTTCTATTCATGACTTTTATTCTGATCAAAATAAACTCGAAATTCTTTATTTAAAGAGTTCTGCCTTCCTTAAAATATTATGAACAGTTCCTGTGGGTTGAGCACCCTTTTCAAGGAAATATAGAATAGCAGGAACATTTAAATAAGTTTGATTATTTATCGGATCATAAAAACCCACTTTTCGAAGATCTCTTCCTTCTCTTCGGGATCGAACATCAATTGCAACGATTCGATAGATGGCTCATTGGGATAGATGTAGATAAAGGATGCCCCCCCCCTAGAAACGTATAGGAGGTTTTCGCCTCATACGGCTCAAGAAAAGATGATTCTATAATTCTATTCTATATACTATATATTCTATAATTATACTATTTATACTATATTCTATCTTTACAGACTATCTTTACAGAAAAAAAAATCTCAGTCGTACTCCTAACTCAAGTTGGATAGTTTTAAAGGAGTTCAAAAGGAAATCTTTCTAATTTCTTGAGCTGTCTCTAACTTCTTTTTTTGTCTCCTTTAGGATCTATTTTTTTTTCTCATTCTGATCCAATTGTTGAGACAAGTGAAAATAGTATTTACTTGTTCCGGAATTCGTTGTCTTTGCTTTACGATTTGTGAAATCTTTGGGTTTAGACATTACTTTGTTGATCCTTACTCCTTTTCAAAAAGGCAGCAACATACCTTTTTTTTTATGGAAAAAAGAACAATCATACGAAAGATTGATTTCTTTGTGATACACTTTTGATCAAAACAGTTTTAAAATTTCGACAAATTTGACTTTTTTTTTATTTCAAACTTGTTAAAATTTGAACCTCTCCATTTATATATTCTATTGATGATCTATTTACAAAGTTGGTCTAACTTATTGATTGTCACTAACCCTAGATTATTCTCCCGATAAATAAATCAATCGTTTTTACTCGAGCTCCACCATATGCTATACCATTAGTCTTTTTATTTACCAACCTAAGGCAAATGAAATTAGGTTCCTAGCAGGACAAACTATGTCGAGACAAGAGCATCTTCATTCCTATAGAAAATGATGGATGGCAAAATCCACAGCCAATCATGTCCTTCAAGTCGCACGTTGCTTTCTACCACATCGTTTCAAACGAAGTTTTACCATAACCATCCCTCTCCCTTGATTTTTATTTTGAAGCGTATGCAATTGATTCAATATGGAATCATGAATAGTCATTGGCTGAACCGATATATAATAATTCACACTTACCTATCGATAGATAGGTAAGTTTTTGTCCGAAAAGGATTTCACTTAAATTAACCCCATATTTTATCATATGAAGAAAATCACATGAAAAAAAATCTTTTATTTTTACTTTTATTCAAATGAAAAAGAAATCCCCATGAATGGCTAAAGATTTTCAGCTACTTAAACTAATTAGAAAAACTATAACTATAGTAACTTTATACTAAAAAAAATATTTTTTGAATGAAAAGAAAGATATGATTCTAAGAATCATTAGTAAATTTCAGAATAAAGGATTGGATCACATTCTATCCAACGTTAAACAGAAAAATTTTGAATTCCTTAATTTGAATTGAAATTCTATTTAAATAGAGAAGAATCCCTCGTTTATGATGAATAACGACCTGGGACGGAAGGATTCGAACCTCCGAGTAACGGGACCAAAACCCGTTGCCTTACCGCTTGGCCACGCCCCATTTTTCTTTTTTTTCTAAGAAAACCTAAGCCCAATATTGCTTATTCGTCAATAACCACCCAAAATAAATATAGGACATGTTGTCCCTCGGATTCAACACATGTAGATATAGAATAAAAAAGATTCATTGATCATTACATAAAATTCAATTAAGATATTGTATGAAAGTCGAATTCCTTATATTCTAAGTATTTTAATTTAATTTGATTGTAGAATGTAAGGAAGTATTTTTGATTGAGGAGAAGTAAAAGAAAAAAAAGAATTTTTTTATCTTTTATCCACCTTTTTTATTTTTATCTCATAAAAACAACTCAATCAAAATCAAATCTGATAATTTATTATCATTTCAATTTCATTTTAAAGAACAAGAAAAAATGTTTGTTATGTTTAATACTTTTAGTTTAATCTGTATCTGTCTTAATTCTAACCTTTATTCGAGTAGTTTTTTCTTCGCCAAATTACCCGAGGCTTATGCCTTTTTCAATCCAATCGTAGACGTTATGCCAGTTATCCCTGTACTCTTTTTTCTCTTAGCCTTTGTTTGGCAAGCTGCCGTAAGTTTTCGATAAAAAAAGAATCTCTATTCAATTTATATTCGTGATTTCTTCGATAAAAAAAGATGATATTTTGATTCAAAAAATAAATAAGATCGGATAAGTCTGACATTAGGAACCCTCGATTAAAAAAGCGAAATTCTGGTATTTTATATTATATATTGATATATTGAATTGAATTTCAAATTTTAATAAGGGAGCGATGATTTTTAATCAGCTTATTTCTTCCTTTGTTCTAACCTTCTCTTTCATAGATATGACAATAAATTTTTGTTAACGAAAAAATCCTAATCGTATTACATTAGTATTACATTAGAAAGAAATTTGTGAAAATTAATTTTAAAAACTTACTTTTTTAATCTTTAGAGTGCCATATCAAAATAATGTAAATATATTAATGTATAGCGTGTGTCGTAAAATAGGTGATCTATTTCCTTTTTCAAATAAATGATATTATTTATCTTGGAGATTGTGTAATGCTTACTCTTAAACTCTTCGTTTACACAGTAGTAATATTCTTTGTTTCTCTCTTCATCTTCGGATTCTTATCTAATGATCCGGGGCGTAATCCTGGGCGCGAGGAATAAAAAAAGAGATGAGATTCGTTTTTAGTTTTTCATAGGTCAATCTATCAATAAATGGAATAGATACTAGATAAAGAAAGATAAAAATTTCATAAAAAGAAAAGAAAATTAATAATAAAAAATTCTTCAAAATTATAAAAATTCAAGTGATCAGGTGGGTCGGAGAGAGGGGGATTCGAACCCCCGGTGCGAAAAATTCGTACAACGGATTAGCAATCCGACGCTTTAGTCCACTCAGCCACCTCTCCCCATTCAAAAATTAAAGTTTATTGTGTGATGTGACACGTGAAGCCAAGATTGAGAAAAATTTGTATTTTCCTTCTTTTTTCTTAATTATAAGATTAAGTAATCAAAAAAAAAAGTAATGTAATCATTGTAATATATATATATATAAGATAAGAATATAATTAAGAATATAATATATAATAAGAATATATACTTCACTTCTTTCATTTTAAATGAAATTCGAACAATAACAATAGATAAAAATCGAATAACTAAAATCTAGAAAAAGTGTAATAAAAACACATAAAAAAATGGATAAAGTGTCAGATATCCACGAATTTGATCCGTAATTCAATTTTTATAATGAGTCGAAACAGATTTCTACATATAGAAAGAATACTTTATTTCTTATTTCTTTGATTTTGTACAAAGGGTTCGTTTACCCGGCCTGGTTAAGTACTGGCCGGGCCAGTACTTCTTTTGTTCCAACGAACAAAACAATTTTTGTTTTTTTTGTTTTTATATTAAATCAAAAATTCTTATCGAAACAAGAAGAGATATTTTGATTCCCATATATGGATTTATATAGATTATCTTAGAAATTCTCTAAATTATCTAGAATCCAGTAAATTATCTTAAATTCTATATACTATAGAATCTAGATTAATATATATTAATATTATTAATTTATATTTAAATTAGATTTCTTAATATTATTAATATTTATACTATATATATTTATATTCTATATTTAGATTTAGATTTAGAATTTAGAATTTAGATTCTATTATATATTTCTTATTTATTATATATTTTTATATTTTTTTTTATATTATTTATTTTTTTATATTATTTATATTATTAATTATATTATTTATATTATATTATATACATTAACATTAATTATTATTATTAATATTATATTATATATTCTATCTATTATATTCTATTTCTTAATATTATTTAATATTATACTTAATATTATATTATATATAATATATACATTATATACATTAATATACATTAACATTCATTAATATACATTAACATTATTATTTTTTATATATTTTAAATATTTATTATATTTATGAAAATGAAATATTTATTCTATTTCTATTCGAAATTCGAAATAGAAATTCTAAATATAAAATATTCTAAATATAATTTTATTTTCTTTCAAGCCCGCGTCAGAACAAAATACATGTCAATGCTGGAATTTTAATGATTCTGATGCTATCTTTATCTTGACTGTGTCTCATTACTTTTTTGTCCAAATAGTGTTGGACAAATGGTCCATTCATATCCAATAATGAATATGTAGCGGGTATAGTTTAGTGGTAAAAGTGTGATTCGTTCTATTAACAACTTCAATAGTTAAGCGGTCTTTCCATTTTTTTTTCATATTCAGATCAAAAACTTTATTTCTTAAAAAGATTTAATCCTTTATCCCTCAATATTTTATTTGAGGAAATAAAATACATTCTCACGATTTCTATCCAAAAGTCAATCAGAATTGGAATAAAAAAAATTGGATTATGAAGTCGAGAAGCATAATTTTTTTGATTGGATCAATTCTTTCAATTGAATGAGTATGAATAAAGGGTCTATGGATGATAGTAGAAAACTTTCAATCGTAACTAAATCTTCAATTTTTGTGCTGAACTGGAAAAGGGAGATTGAAGCCAAATAGCTAGAAAACGATGGTTTTAGTTTACTAGAACCCTTTATTGTTTCAGCTCGGTAGAAACATTTTCCCTTAGGATCCCACGAGTAGAAATAGGGAACGAAGTAACTAGATTATAAAGATTTTATAGAATCCTCCTCTTCTAGAGGGATCATCTAGAAAGCGAGGAGCTTTAGAT